TTCCAATAGAGAAAAAGGCAAAGCAAAAGTGGTTCGTATGCCTACTTTACCTACTTGACGAAAGGGGAACGAACTTTGTTTCGTTTCCGGGTTTATGGATTGGATTCAGTCAGCGTCACGACATAATCAAAAGGAAGGACTTTGGTTACCGGCGAACGCTTCCAAAGGCGACCCTCTCGAGTTTCCGGCTGTTTCCTAGATTGAAGTAGCCTTTCGTCGCCCTACCAAACGAAAGAAGTCACTATCAAACAGCTCGCCCTACTGAAGTACCAAAGGTGCGCTCCGCCCGGTGACTAAGAAAGAAATTGGTTTGCGCTTAAATTGAAGTGATGAGGTCGCAAAGAGGGAAGGGGGGCTCCTATTGACTAAAGGTTGGTTCTTCGGTTTCCTTTAGAATGAAAGTAGCTATGAAGCCCCTATTACTTACTTTGTTTGATTCAAAAGCAAAAGGAAAAGGCGAACAGCCCCCCCAACTAGTCGTATGGGGTGGGGTGCTTGTGGTAAGCTGCCTTGGATGTGAGGAATTCCTAAAAAAAAAGTCTGGTATTTGACGAAGATCTTCCTATCAATAGATAGGAATTAGTCTTCGATATAGGGGATAGGATCCATCTGCTCTTTCTCTCTCCATTTTTTCTTTTTAGAGAGAGCAAATAGAACGATATAAAAAAAAATCGGGAGATGATAAAGGATACATAGACATCTAAAGGGATGTCTATTCTATCCTCTTTTTTTTAGAGAAAAAAAGATATCTCGTTCATCTATCTTTTGTCTATCTATCATTGATTCTATCTATGAATCAAGTCGAAAGACTTCGTTTTTGGGTTCCCCGAAGCCCCGAATGGATTGGATCGTTTCCGCTAACGAAATGAACGCGGAGCCCGTTCCGAATGCTTCTCCGATCCGGAAGTTCTCGCGAAGAGAATAAGATGCAGCTCCCCCTCCCTCTGTCTTTTCTCGCTTTGCTAATCTTCCCCTCTAACGCGGGCCGGGCGGCGGCGGGCGCGGGAGGACTAAGAGAAGACGCTCTTCTCTTAGGTCCTTCTTTTTTCAGTGCAACACAGGAAAGCGCCCTCTTTTTGTCATCCCTGCAGCTTTCCAGATTTTGTATTGAACGCATGGCGTAGCTAGGACCTTCAAATCATGTTTGAGCCTATGTTCAAACCAACCCCCCTATTTGATATTTGAATAAGGCTGGAAAGAATGCCCGCCAAGTTCAGATAAGGGAATGCTTCCCCCAACAACCATTAAAGGAAAGGCTCGACGAAGGGAGGCGGCGGGGAAAGGAAAACGCTTTCGGAGATCGAGAGATTTTTTTTTCATCGAAAACGAAGAAGGCCGAGGATGGCCTATGGTGCGTGTTATCTGAAGGGAACACGCTTTTTCGACCGCGGTGGTATGATTGCCGGGGCCTCTCCTCGTTCCGCCCGCTGGCCTATTGGGATAGCAGCCTTCGGGCTTTGCCTGCCTATGAAAAGAATTCCGGCTCGGCCCGGGAAAGCGCTGGCAACAACAGAAAGGAAGGGGTCCATGTAGCAGCTGCGCCCGCCCCCTTCTTAGTCAATGGGGCAGCTGGTTCGGCATCTACTAGAAAAAGAGAGAATCCATTTCAGAAAACCACGCCTCTGCTAGGCAGCGTGTGGAATGGCCGAGAGCGGACCTTTTTGGATATATAATCCAAGTCGAGAGTGGAGTTACGGGAACAGCCGTCTGATGGAAAACTACTTTCACGTTCGGTTCAGAGAGCACTTTTTTCGTTGAGAATTCCTCGTTCCCTTTCGTGTGAATTCCCCAGCGGCGAATTCAAAACTTGTGGGGCCCTATCTATTTATTCCATCTCTCGAGCCCCGAAGAAAACCTCCCTCCCCTTCGGGCTCCATATCTCTTTTGACTCTATATATGTGGGCACCTGATATCTATGAGGGTTCACCCACCCCGGTTACAGCATTCCTTTCTATTGCGCCTAAAATATCTATTTCTGCTAATATTTCACGTGTTTCTATTTATGGTTCCTATGGAGCTACATTGCAACAAATCTTCTTTTTCTGCAGCATTGCTTCTATGATCTTAGGAGCACTGGCCGCCATGGCCCAAACGAAAGTAAAAAGACCTCTAGCTCATAGTTCAATTGGACATGTAGGTTATATTCGTACTGGTTTCTCATGTGGAACCATAGAAGGAATTCAATCACTACTAATTGGTCTCTTTATTTATGCATTAATGACGATAGATGCATTCGCCATAGTTTCAGCATTACGGCAAACCCGTGTCAAATATATAGCGGATTTGGGCGCTCTAGCCAAAACGAATCCTATTTCGGCTATTACCTTCTCCATTACTATGTTCTCATACGCGGGAATACCCCCGTTAGCCGGCTTTTGTAGCAAATTCTATTTGTTCTTCGCCGCTTTGGGTTGTGGGGCTTACTTCCTAGCCCCAGTGGGAGTAGTGACTAGCGTTATAGGTCGTTGGGCGGCCGGAAGGTTGCCACGAGTAAGTCAGTTTGGGGGACCGAAGGCAGTTCTCCGTGCACCGGACACGTAGTTTACCGAATCAGTTGCGACACGGATGGGAATGCATGCTACGAAAGATAGGGTCGAGTCTGATACATCAACCGTCTACTCAATATCCTTGTACGAGTCCACAATCACTACACGAGATGAACCTTGGTTTGGTGAATTGAAGTAGGCCTTAGGTGTAATAGGACTCCCAGTTACTGCGCGCGATCGTATACTGAGGTGCTCCCCGCCGGTTGTTGAAACGACGCGAGCCGGGCCGGGCCTCGATTCAGAAAGATGAAGGGCCCAAAAGTCTAAATAGGGGGTTACAAATCCCCCATCTCATTGGGGGCGGAAAACGAATCGACATCTCGATGTGAGACAGCCTTTTCTATTTTAGTTGGGAAAGAACGGCGAAGTCCATCCGAACCGTCCAATGAAGAATAAGAGGAGAGCAAAGCGCCAATGGCGCGCGAAGCGCATGCGGAACGGGCACGGAGAAAAATCTGTGTGGAGGAGAAGCAGCAGCAGCCGAGCTCATTCCCTTCGCTTCCTGGGCCTGGGCCCAAAGCAGTGCAGTCTTTCCTGGCCAAATCAAGGATTTGGGGCTTCTTGCTACGCTACTTAGAATCCATTTTTTTTTAGTAATATATATATAAATAGAAAGATAGATCCATCCATCTATCCTATCCGATTTCTATTTTTATATCTAAAAAAGAATCGATTTCATTCAACGTTTGATTCAAAGAAAAAGAACTGCGCTTAGCCCCCCCGCTCATGAAACGGCTCTGCTGCAATGGATGGCAGAGGGTCCGTAGTACCCAAAGCACTGGAGTGATCCAGTAGCCGGGAAGGGGCCTAGAAGTGCCTACTACTACACCACACTACACTTGGCTCTACACATTTACCGAGCTAACCCCTGTCCAGTGCCTGGCAGAGCTAAGGGGGGCTTCAATCCTTATTCCTTATCCCCCCTAACGGGGCCTTACTTTTTCAGGGGGGAGAGCCTCAAGAAGCACTGTTGAGAGGAAGATCCTTGGCCCCTCTTCATTCTCTACAGGGTTCCAAACCTTTCTTCAACATAGGTGACAACGAGCGGGTCAGAGATGAAAGAGATCGAACACGGGAATAAGAAGCACCTTCCTTTTTGATAATTTTGATAGAGGGGGATGGAGAAAGTATACAAAACATACTCGCATTTCCCAGTCGAAAAGATGGGTTCCTTTTTCGTCTCGCATTTCTCATCGAACAAATACGGGAAAAGAATCATATTGAAAACGTTCCTAACCCCTTCGTAGAGCTGTGTATTGGAAGTGATCCGAACCTGCCCGGAGCGAGCCTCCCATAGAGGCAAGTGATGTTGGTGAGCCGTATGATGGGCAACTATCTCCTGCGGTTCGGAGAGGACTCAGCTGTTAGTTAGTACCCCCTTGGTTTCGGGGTGGACCCTTTCACTCTATTTTATTATATACGCTTAGCGAAAAGAATGTTTTTTGATACACCTAGGACATGGATTCTATATGAACCAATGGATCGTAACAAGTCGTTACTACTAGCAATGACTTCCTCTTTCATTACTTCATTCTTTCTATATCCCTCTCCCTTGTTCTCAGTTACTCATCAAATGGCACTCAGTTCATATCTTTAAGTTCGATCATTGACAAGGTTCAAAGAAAGGGTGGCCATTGATAAAGAATAAAGAATAAAGAATCGATTTCAAACCACAATGCTAGCAGATGGCGGGCCTCCGCTTTTCTTTTCTTTTCATTAATGAATTTTCTGTTGATGCGAAATAAGTGGTCTTAGCCTTTATGCCGCGTTGTCGGAAGGGGTTCAGTGAGACCCGGACTTAGCTCCGCAGATGTTGAAGGAAGAAGGGCAGGTTAAATTCACCAGGTCCAGGAATCGGTATTCGCCCTGTTTCCGCTGTTCTAGAGTCGGTAGCTTTAATTGCTCGTGTTGAATCAGCCGGGAGTAACAGCGATTCGGATGAAAGGTTCTCGCAATGGAAGCTCTGTACCAAGGGTAGAGGGGAAGGTAGCTTCTGACTCTCGGTCTTCTACAGTGAAAGAACCCTCGGCTAATTCAGCTCGAGCGAGGTAATTTGCCTGTGTTAGCAGAGCTCTTGGGGAAGAGGAGGATTTTTTCACATCTGAGATTCCCACTAGGGCAGGGCTAGGAGAGATAAGGGGTATTCCCGGTCAAAGCATTGATTCGAAGCCTTTATTCTATGGGGGGCTAGGTCAGAGCTAGCATTGAATAAGAATAAGCTCGGATTCCTCTTAGCGACTATGAACGAATGCTTTCTCATTGAACAAAAAGAATAGCCGGCCTTTGTTTTTGCTGTTACAGAAGAAGCTGCTCTTGGCCTTTTGCTTGGCACTAGGAAGAAAAGATCTTAGGTTTTTTCCTTTAGGCCAATTAATAGATCAGACTTCACTTCAAGAACTAGCGAAAATAGCCCTGATCAAGGTGCGTGCGGAAGAAATGCTTGCTCTCCGCTTTATGTTAGCAAGACTCCGTTGCTATTGGACTTGGCTAGTAAGCCAAGAGGAAATCCGTCTTAACTAAGCCAAAAGGCTAGCGAACGAGGGGAAAAATCTGCTCTTGTTCAAAGGAGAATGGCTCTTGTTTGGTTCTATCTTAATATAAAGAAGAAGATCCCACGTGCTAGCCGAAAGGCCGATTAGGATTCTGCGTTCACTCGGTTCTCTAAATAAAGGGAGAGAAGTCGCCCTAGGGCGAGGGGAGGAAGAAGGAGTTGTTCACGAATCCGTTTCAGGTTTTCAGGCATACCCGGTATTTTCTCTTTCCGTTTTTGCTCCGAGGAAAGAAGTTTCATTGGGGAAGGTGGTATCTTCTAGTTTATCACTTAAGCTTTTAGCCTAAAGGACTGATCTTTGCTTGAACTTAGCCCGAGTAAGGCCGACTTAAATAAAGAAAACTAGGTGCCAAGCCTTTATATGATATGAAACCATTCCTTCTTCAGATTGAAATTCTCTCTGGGAATCATAGCCTACTTTCGTACCCCTGGGATGAGACTTGTTGACTGCTAGACTGCTTTCCTTGGTTTCACTGCTTTGAGCTTGAACATGGGCAATTTACTGTTTCAAAGAGGAGATGCGCGCCTTAGGGTAGGTAACTCAATAGGGAATTTTCTCTATTCTATCACCGGGTTAGGAGAAAGAGTTAGTTTAGTGTGGTTAAGCTGGGACATTCTCTTAAGCTAAAAAAGACTTCTTCCATAAGAAACTCGGTAGATGGTCCCAAGTTAGACTTCCCAAGATATCCTCGCTCGTAAGCATACCCGAAACGAGAAAGAAGAGATAGTCAGACCTACTCAGTACCTGCACTCGCTTCCACTAGAAAAAGGGGATTCATGAGGGTGGATGTCCCTTCTGTCACTTCTGAAATGGGGTAGATGCCTAAAACAGTTACTTCAGAAAAGGAGGTATTCGAATCCACATTCTCATTTAGCAGTAGCAGGGAAGCAAGCCGACTTCAATCAATTGCAAGAACAGCCCCTATAAGATCCAGGGCAACTACTGGTTATGCAAAGTCTTCAACTGCCTATTACAGGGCACCCAGAATCCATCTTAGAGATTCGGATCGGAAAGGAAAGGAGAAAGACTCTTTTATAGTCCTGTTTATGCTCTCGCCTATGCACCTCCATTTAAGCTTTCTGCAACTGGCTCGTTTGGAACCCCAACTGGAAATGCATAGGGAATAGTTTCTTTCAGTCACACGTACCAAGCGCTTGCCTGCATAGGACTCCTCGGAACCTTCTAAGAGGAGAGGACCGCTATCCATACCTTTTGGTACTCCAGATCCTATAAGCTTTTCTCTAGAATCCGTAGAAGATGGATGGATACTTTTACTTGCTTGCCTACTGTCTTACACAAGCACAAGGGAGGAATGGCAGGCAAAAAGACTGGTAGCGAGACTACCTTACAGGCCTTAAGAAAGCATTAGCAATGGAAACACGACTAACATTGGCTGCAAGGGAACTATGAACTACTCCTAGACTGACAATCGTTTTTTTCTCCCCTATTGGGACTTATTATCTATGCACCGCGCCTGACTACCAGAAAGAACTCAAACCGACGGGAAGAAAATTAGAAAAGCCAAGGATAGGCTTACCCCTTACACTATAAACCCTTAGGAATAGAACTGAAAATCGGTTAGAGCTTTAGGCAGATAATACGCTACCGCTACTCTTTATACTACAACTGCATCGAAGGTAAATGGCGTGCAACCTATTCGCTCACATGTACCTATTTTTATCGGCTGGATCGAAGGTAAGACTGGACTAGAACCCCCAAGGTCAATCTATCTATCTCTTAGCTGGAGCCTTACTTAAGAGGAGGAAATCCTATTAGAGTTACCCCTTGCCTTGATCATTTGACATAAACTTGCCCTTTATAAAAGAGTGCTTCCTGTAAAAAAGGGATTCAATTAGGGCTCGCTCTTGGTAATCATACTAAAAGGTTAGTTTCCCCTGCCCTATAACCTGGCTTGCTCACACTCGATGAAATGAAAGTTGCACTGGCTCTAGAAACGTATCCCCGAAACTCATGGGCGGACTCCGGAGCACTTGCTGTAACGGACTCATACCTCAAAAGGAGCACTCCAACCCTTAAGACTGCAGGGATTAAGATTGGCATTAGCAAGGAATAGGAATGCCTAAAAAAAGAGATTCATTCAGAACAGAATAAGCAAAGATAAATTCAATCTATAGCCCTATTATGACTGGTATTAACCCTATCTCGGGAGAACTTTTATGCTAATCAAAATTCAAACTGCTTTGCTTTTGCCCTAGAACCCCAAAGCTTTTAACCTTGTCAGCTCGCTCTCAAGGGGACTGGTACGCAGACTAATACAAGGGCTGGATGGGAAAGTTCATAAGAATGAATATCTCGTGTGGACCAGCTCATCACTATGGACAGACACAGACTTTGGAACTGAAAGGAGGACTAAAAAGCTTTAAAACTGTCTTAGAACCTCATTGTTACCTTGACCAAACTGGAGATTGAAATTAGCTCGCTGGAAAGATTCTTTTTGAGGGGTTTTGAGGGGGTAGCATGCTACAAGAAATAAGCTAGAATTTGACTGGCACTTTCTGGAAGGGCTTATCTTATAACTGCAGTTGGCTCGAAAAGAAAGATTTTTTCTGCAGCTTATAGACTGCTGGCTAAAAAGATAGAGCTATAAGATACTGCTTTTGAGAGATTGATGGAAAGTCAAGCCTTTCAAACGAACTAGCCAGGACATAAGGCCTATCCTAATAAGCTCGGTTGGGCCGTATTCTCCTAGCCTAGAAATGCATCTTTAACGGGCTTTCTTTCCGGCTTACCTTTATAATAGAACTATATCGCTACGAACTGGCCGAGCCTTCCGTGGAACCTTAGAGCCTAAGAGAAGGGACTTTTGAGGGCAGGGACTGTAAAGGATCTCAAACGCAGGCTGGCTTTTTAGACTAATTTAGATTTATTATTACTATTATCATTATCACTGGTACTAGTCTATTACACTATTAGAAGAAGAACTAGGCGGGATGGCATAAACTCCAACTCAAAGCCGGGAAGGGAAAAGACTGAAGGAAGGATAGGGTCTCACACCGGTCTAATGTAAAATTAAGTTTCTTTATTGAACAAGGAAATCTATATTTGCTATTAGCTATAGCCCCACCGGAAAAAGAGAAAGCCCTATCAGGAAATGTGATAGGAAGAAAACAGCCTAGAGGGGCGTATTATTGGGAGAACTTTACACTACTTAGAAACCTTAACTGGTAGACCTATTCTCTAGGACCTTGAAGTTTTATTGGATGAGCTTAGAAAGCGCTTAGCAAACAAGAGATAACTCCTCATCTTTTGAGGGACACTAAAAAGGACTGCGACAATCGCAAGCACTGGATTTCATAAAACTTCAGGTAAAGCAGAAAGAATCAAAGCGAAAAGGACTGGAGAAAATACTTTGAAAACTTTCAAACAGGATTGCCCACAGGATGGATCTTGAACCTGCTAGCTCAATGCCTGAAAGATACCTTCTTTGCCCCTTTGAAGTCAAGCTTCTAACAGCCTTTTCTCAAATACGTGGAAGATACCCGCGGAAAAGAGGCATGTCGTAAAAAGAAATCCTCATACCTCCACTCCTAGGTAAAATGATATATATATATTATCGAGAGCCTATAGCCGCCATATCAGAACCCGGGAACTAGAACCACCCTACCAAGGAAAGAAAGAGGAATAAGCACAATCAAGCATACTAGTCATAGATGGCACTTGTCATACGGAGAATAAAGGTATACGGGAACTGCGGGGGCTTGCTTAGCTTAGAACTCCAACCCTAAGCACTACCTTACGTCTTAAGACGACTACTACTTAGGAATAGGCAAGAACTGGCTCTGTCTATAAGGAAAGAGGAGTAGTATTGTACCTGCTATATTCCAGAAAGCAAGCAAGACCTCGCTATTCTATTAGGCTCGGAATGAGGGAATCTACTCCAACTCAAAAATCTGATAGAGTGAGGTCGACTGGAATTCTATATATGAAAATAGTCTCTATATATAGAGGTTGTTTTCCGCTCGAAGAACCGTATTCGTTACGGGCCTCGCCGAAAGCTCGAAGTTCAGACTAGTGATTCTTAGTCTTCTTGCTCAGAAAGTGAGAGATCGGATGGATCTGACGCCAATCAATTGTGACCGGCCTACCCAACCCTCCTCCGCTCCGCCCTGGGCCGCGGTTCCTCAAGACTACTGCACTTGAAAAGAAGAACTAGAAGGTGCACTTATGTATGGTATGTAATTGTACCATAATTAATTCACTCCTTTTGAGCCGGGAAGAAGCGATAGATAAGGGTGGGGGGTAAGCAATCCCAAACTAGGTCACTGAGTTCGAATACCTAACTGACTCAGAAGTCGTTTACGCCGATAAGTGCTTTTCCGCTCTAGTCAATGGATCGACCGAATGGTACTACCCCCCGACAGAGAACTATGCTATCCCAAGCATCTGATCCCCGGGAGGCGAGACGACGATCGTTTTGCGGCCGACGAAGTTCTCGATGCGATCTTGATGTTGATTATTCTTTTTCATCAGTACTCTCACACAGCAAGCAGTATAATGACATTATTCATTAGTGGGACTTGCGCCTCGAAGGTCGACTGTACGTACAGCTTTGACCTAACCATACGGCCTACGCACTACAAGTCAGAAACCTAGTTGCTCGCCTCGCTCTCCGCCTGAACTTGACTACGCCCCAGAAAGAAAGAGAGAACCGCATGAACATACAATCAAGTGTTATATGAATCTCACTCCTCAAAGCCGTAGCGCACTAGCTCCCATCAGCCCGCCCCTTTTCTTCTTCTCCGGTAAGGGCTTGTTTTTCAGTGTCTTACGTCTGGACTCTTGGGCCTCGTTCATGTTCTCGAGAAGCAAAGAAAGCTAAAGCTCCTTGCGAACTTAGTTACTAGTAGTGAGAATGGGGCGAGCCCTTGGTCCCATAATAGGAAGCAACTGGTGAGGCCGTTTCAATTTATCATATAAACTTCATCATATTCACCAACATCATCATATTCATTCATAAGCCTGGTTTGATCCGGCTCAACCCAAAGCTTCAGGTACTCGCTTCGTCCTTAGCCCTGAACTCGTCGTAGACTGCACTCGTTCTTAGCGCTTCTTAGTTCAACACGACTGAAATAGGATCTCTTCTCTTGGTCTACGACCTTCTAAACCTCCAAGGAGGAACAACAGCAGGTTCAAAGCCTTCCATTAGCACCTTGCCTGGTTAGCAAATCCATCCCTTTGCTCTCTGGAAAGGAGTGGCAACCCAATTAGCTAAGAGCAATTCCCAGCGTGAGGAAGATTCCGATCTCACTAAAGCGTTAATAAGAAAGACGACGACCTCACGGATTGAAAACATTATCTTATGTGTGTGGCGGCATTCATAGTGGCATTCGTAGATCTATCTAAACACTCAAAGCATGTGGCTTACTCTAGACTGACTCCCACATGTGGCGAAGGAAGTGCAGTTTAAGTGAAAAAGGAGTTCAAGGCTGAAAGCCGCTCCGGCGGAAGGAGAAACTTCTAATAGAAAGATAGAGAGTGCAGGCGATTCACCGAAAGCACAAATGTGATCACGTATCTAATGCCCATTGGCCCACCTTCCGGAGATATGAGGCTACCGGAACCAAACCATGATTCCTTTACACCAGGGGCGACTGAGAGAGAAAAAGCTCCGAACCAGACCCAGGACCCCTTCTTCACCGGGATATGAGCTAAACTTCAACGATAGGACGTGGGCTAACTCATTTTATCACGAGAAGGTCAAAGACATGAGAAGAATAAGCAATCAAAGAGGTACGGTCAAATCAATGCTTTCAATCAGCTTTAACCCATTCTTTTATTGCTCAGTCGAAAGATGAAGGGGGATCCGCAGGTCTCGGTCTCGTAGATATGCTTGGATGGGACTCAGAGGAGTCCCCGGTGGAGACAGTCGAGACTAAAAGAAAGAGTATACATTTTAGCAGTAGAAGAACCCATTTATGAAATAGCTCGAACCGAACGTCCAGAGGAAGATGCGTAAGTCTTATCCCAAAATCCATCATTCTCATCAATTCCCGTTAAGGCAAGTTTAGCCGCCCTGGCCTGGAATGAACTTCTTTTAGAACGGTAGCTCACGATCCAGTATTGAATAAATAAGATGAGTAGCTCATTTCTGTGTTCAAGGTCAGTCAAGGTTCTTTTCTTTCCGTCTTCCTTCGTTCTAGCCCTGAGAATGCCTTTCCTGCCCAAGGGGAAGATGGGGAGTCAAGGTCCAGGTTGATTGATTCGTTAGGTAAGGGAGCTATCCAGTCAACTTCTTTTCTTCCATTGAGCAAGGAAAGGTTGTTATTACTGGGTAAGTTAAGTTCCAATTCCGATTAGAACAGCGAAGACGGGACCATCCCGCTCGGGCTTCACTTCAACGTCCTCAGTTCGGGCTAGATTCAAGGTATGCGCCCATATGCCAGTGGATTGATTTTGATTCAGGGTTAGCTCCTAGTCCAAAGAGATTGGGTTTGTGTGAAGTGTACTGGGTACAAGAAAGAAGGTCCAAGCCCAGAATGAGGCGAGAAAGAAAGATTGTGTTATAGTAGGGTTAGACTACCTCTCTTATTAATGCACGGCTGAGGAGAAGTCTGTGGCTTAACTTGAATAATCTCTTTCAACCCTATCTGTTTTGCCTTTCTTCTTTGGTGTGGTCTTCCCGAGGGAACAGGCAAAGGGTAGCAGTCAAGCGCGGGACAGAAGGAATAATCAAAGACTTACCTTTACCCTTGACTTGAATTAACTACATGAGCCCATATCCGTACAGGGAAGGGGCTGTCCCATGGGTGGTACCTATTCGATTGTTGGTTTAGTACTACGTAAGCCTGTAACTCTTGCTGGATTGAATCGGAATTGGCTTTGAGCCGTAGAAATGGAATAGCAGGAAGTTTGATCAATTGCTGATTCAGAGAGTCTTTCGAAGCGGTCAATCGAAGAAATTCTTTCTTCTGGGGCAAACAAGATCTTTTCTTTCTCTATCTCGCTTTACTCACTATACGAAATAACGATCTCAACGGCTGGCTTGACTAAACCTATCTATTGATTAAGGTAAGGAAGGCGGGTTCACAGATCCCCCATGCCCCCAGTCCCTATGAGAAGTCCGGGGTAGAGCTGTGAAAAGGCAGGTCGATTCTGGATCCTTATCATGGTTTTTAAGGGATGCATTCAATACATGTAGTTTGTCCCGCCTCCGCGATCAATCCTGTTTCGTTATTAGCTACTCAGATGTTTCCTTCTCTCTGCAGATTATGGCACGGTTGTTTTCCTTTCCTTAGCATTATAGCACATAGGGCTCACCCATAACACGGCTCTCCTACGTATCTTGTCTCTATTGATTCCACCTACTCTTTTTGTTTAGCCGTCGTCCTTGGGTTGGGGTACGAGTTAGAAGAGAGGGAGGATGAAAGAGATAGATGCTTGGTTCCACTGGACAGACAGATTCTATTTCTGGAAGGGATTGAACAAAAAGAAGAGTGCGGAGATGAACGCATTGAAGTGACTGACCAGCTTGCTTGAGCACAGGTAGAGCCAGGTTGGAGCGAATGCGGCAGAAGAGGTTAGCGGTTCATCTCAATACAACACGATTCATCATCCCTTGTGCAATTTTGTGCTCGCCGTTTACAGACGGCTGGGCCAGATGTGTAACTAATAGCTTATCCGCGGGCAAGAGCTATACCTTCTGGAACCGGAGCAATAACTCCTATAAAGGAAGCAGATGCGCAGGAACGATCCCTAAAGCAAATACTCGGAATGCTCCACGACTAAGTATACCCATTCAGACTCGCTTTTGTTCAATTATAAATAAATAACCACTTTAATGGAGATTTATAGCATCATTCAAGTAAATACAGATTAAGATCGTAAAAACATAAGCTTGTAATATAGCTACACCTAATTCCAGGCCGGTTAATGCAAGAACTATAAATAAAGGACCAAGATCCCCTATGAAATAGAAAAGATTATTCATACATAGCATAGTCCAAGCGAACCCACTTAAAATCTTTACTAAACTATGACCGGCCATCATATTAGCAAATAAACGTATTCCTAAGCTTAATGCGCGAAAACAATAAGAGATTAGCTCAAGGAGTACTAAAAAGGGCGCTAACGGCAGTGGGACTCCTGCAGGTAATAAGAAGCTTAAAAAATGAAGCCCATTTCTTTGAAATCCCACTATAGTAATGCCAATAAAAATTGAAAATGAGAGACCCAAAGTAATGAGAAAATGACTTGTAACTGTGAAGCTATAAGGTATCATACCCTGGAGATTACAAAATAACAAAAAAGTAAAAGTGACCAAGATGCAAGGGAAAAACTTTTGTTTCACATTTCCGGAAAGACCACCTATTTGTTCGTTTACCAGGTTCAGCACGAAATCATAAATAAGCTCTACCAAGGATTGCCAAGCATTTGGTACTAAGTTTCCTCCTCTAGTAACAAAATGAACCAGAAGTAGGACCAAACTGAGAGTTAGCAGCATAAACAAAGATGAATTTGTGAATGAGAAATACAAATCTCCTAGATTCATAGGAATCAATGGAACAATCGAAAATTGCTCAAGGGGACTGTGGATCTCTCTTAGAGTCATTTCTCTTTCCTATCGTGATAACTATTATTCCCCACCTTTTTAGCGTTCTGGGTTGCGTAACTACGGCCTTTCGCACTTTTAGAAAGGAGAGAATTCAAGAAGGTCTCTCTACCTATCCTTAGGCGAGAGAAAGAAGATATTAGCGTTGGTTTTTCCAACGAAACTAAGCACTTTTCTTCTCAACACAGTCTTCTTTCTTTCTTTCCGAGGTTCGAATTGCATGTGTTAAGCATATAAAAGTAGCATGATTTGAACTTAATAGCGCTTGGAAAACTACCGATACGCGAAAACCTTTTCTTACTTTTATCATATCTTATTTATATGATAGAGGAGCTTGGATAGCGGAAATAGTAAGCGAGATTGTAGCGTAGACAGTCTATCTTAAAATAAGATATTAATAGTTTGTGAGATTGATCACTCCTAAAAGCAGCCTTTCTCTTTTTATACGATATACCACCAGCTCTTTCCCGCAACTTGTTCGATTCTCTATCTACTGATCGTGGATATCTAAACTCTTTCTCATGTCCGCTAGTTCTATTCTAACCGGACTTCCTTCCCTCATCCTTTACTTCCCCTGCCTTCAGTGCAGTTGCTTTTGAGTCAGATCTGGGATTCTTTTTCAAATTCATCTCATCTGGACATTCAATCGGAATTCCTCTTTCCCTTATTCTATGTCATTTGGTCCGAAAGCCTAAACCGGGAAAAGTAAACCTTTCCTTACTTTACTTACTAATGTGCAGTTCAGTTCCGAACCTTAACCTTAGTACACGGAACACCAAAAAAATCTTGATTCAAGGTGGAGTCGAAGCTACTCGATCATGAGACTGCTTTTTAGTTGATGCTTTTTAACTGCTTTCCCTAAGCAAGTAATCCTTTTTCCTTCTTTTGTTTTCTAGTCGGGGAAAGGGATGCTCCAAATCGCTTGCCAATGATTGTAAGTCTCAGGGACATCTCGCGGAATAAGAGCTGGAGCTTTAATATGCATACATGAAAGGGATCTTACACATTCTCTCCTTAGTGTTGCGGGATAAATGATGTTTTCAGGAATAGAATCGGACAAGTGAAGTGACATAAGTAACCTCCTGACTGAATGCCATTGATTACCTCCTTCATGCCCTCAGTCTATTGTTTGCAAATAGGTAGGTTGTACACTCATAGGTTGTTCTCGAACGAGATGGGGGACTTTCGGAATAGAATGCCCTGTTACTGTTTTCGAATCCGCTCTTTGACACAGATATTATACGGGCTTTCCATGGAAGGTTTGTTTAGAATCCTCCATCTTTGGCTCTTAGCCATAAGAGGCTGTTAGGACGAAGGAGCTGTTGCTGCAAGAAGGGCTTGTTCTCGTGAAGAAGAATATTCTGTTAGATGGGGCATTACCAGTCAATTCCTTAATGTCCGAGGAATCGAAATAAGCTGTGGGACTGATGACTTTGACTGCTTTACTGTCTTGCTAACCATTTCGCCTTGAGGGTTGCATGCTAGTCTTAGGTTGTATAAGAGATGTCGCCTTAAGGCTTCTTTGAATTGAAAAAATGGAAATAAGGTTTCTATATCCCGAAGGCCGATGAAACTGGATCTAAAGGGTTGGGGGCTTAGACCACTGGAACTCTTCTTTTTTTAGCTTAAAGATAGGCCTTCTCGAGCCTTTTTAGACGAAGGAGGATCGATAGGAGAATAATAGGCATCCATCGAATGCCCTGTTGAGGAAGATAAGTGGACAAATAGTTGAAAGGTAACTTCATGCTTATCCGGCTTAAACTGACACTAGGCACAGAGAAGGAGATGTTTTGAGGTTTGCAGGAACTGAATCAATAGGAGAAGATATCCCCGTCAAAGCAAGGAGCTTTTACTCTTTCTGTTAAAACGAAGGCAAAAGTCATTTTGGACTAAATACCGGTAGCAAGTCTTCTGTGGAGACTAGGAGTAGCACTAGTCTCAGGAGCTGCGTCGATAGAAGACAGAGAAGGAGAGCCGCACATTCATATGACTCTAGAAGAGCTCTTGAGAGCGCCTAGCATCAGCTACAGGAAGACAAAGATCAAAGCGATAGGCCCCTGCTTCTATTTCTATTAGTTCAAGCGCAATCACAACTGTAGAAGCGGTGGGTCTGCGTTCACTATTAAGCCTACGCCCGTCCATTCCTTCCCATCCGAGTGACATAAGCCTAACCCTGTAAACAGTCCTTCAAGTGAGATAAGAACTCAACCGATTCAATATCATATGAGAACATAGGCTGTACTAACCGAAGGAAGAAGAAGCGCTTCGTTACGCTACGCTACGCTTTTCCCTAGGGCTTTCACTTCTTGTTTACAGCAGAAAAAGTACGAGAGAATTAATTCCTCTAGCTAAGTTCCCTGTCGAGAGGGAAGAGAGGAGAAGTGACTTCGGGGCTTAAGGTAGTTCAGTCACCCTCTTGTCATAATAGAGTCTAGTATGACATCGGTAGGAAGATAATGCAGCTAAGCCGAGACTTGCTTCTGAGGCATGTCAGACTTTACTTGCTGTTGTCGATATGATCTTTTCTCTTCTTGAAGAAGTGCAGTTTGCTGCTATCGTAGATAAGAGTTACGGAATTGATAGAGCGGAATCCAATCCCCTAGCTAGGTTTGAAAGAAGAACTGCAGCTCGATTTGAGATGAAATCCGGCAATAGCTCTAGGGTAGGTTCTGCACCAGTTGGGATTGAGCTTTCACTGTTCTCAAGGTAGCGAGTGACTCTCGTCTCGGTCTTCTGGAAATGGAAAGGTAGTTCTGTGATTCAAATACCTATAGGGGGAGGGGAACTTCCGGTATAATCAGGAAAATGCTTTCTAGAGGCAAGTCAGTACTTCATGCTTTCAGTCTTCAGTCTAAGATATTGCTTTATATAGAATAGAAAGCATACCATGCTTACTGAATGTATACATAAAGACAAGGAAAGCAAACAATTGGTATTCGGAAGCCAATGGTCGCTTAAACAATATGTTGCCAACTGGCTTGCTTGGAGCGGATTGTTACTTCTGTCAGGAAACTGAGCTGTAAGGACCCACAAAGTGGAAAGAATTCGTATAATAAGAAAAAAACCAACCAAGTCTGAAAAAATCCAAAAACAAGTCCCAAAACTCAATTCATCAGCAAGAAAGAAATAGATCATTTGACTTTCTATATAACATAGAATTCGAACAACGAGAAAGAGAGGTTACAAGCGAATAAAGCAGCATCATTGTTGAATAGTTTCTAGCCTGAGGACCATCGATCATAGCATAGAGCATAGGCCATAGACAAGCGTGAGTGCCATTGCTTAGTGGAGTGTCTTTGGGAAGGTTATCAACTTGGGCAGGATAGACTGTTCTTTGTGGTGTGCAAGTTCTGATTGTTACTAATATGACTCCGAAAACGAGGTTCTGGAAGACCTTGCTATTGTAGTGGCAGGCTTGGAAGCGGACTTGGACGCCAACTCAGTCTTCTGCTGGTATGGTACCTGCTTATTCATACTCTTTTTTGGCAGGAAAGCTAGGGGAAGAGGCACAGCACGCACCGTTGTGACAGAGCGTTATCACCCTTTTCATAATGAAACTGACTATGTCATAGCCTCATTCGTGGACTCGTGCTGCTAATCAAAACCTTTCATTCACTTCGAAACCAAGACTAACGTATTCTTTATCCTTGGGGGAGTGGAGAAGAAGAGGCTAATTTTTTGTCGTTTATTTCAACGACATTCTAATTGTTAGTGTGGAAGACCGCGGTCAGTCCCCTACTATGCTGTAAGTTCTGGGCGGTGTGTCTTCGGTACGGTGGGACTCTCTCCTAGCTGGAGGGAGGTTGGGGTTTTTGAGCACCGGTCCGCGCCTAAGCGTTCATTCGATTGCTTTGCGTGGTTTTCCCATGTGTTTTAAGTGTTGTTTGCTTGTGTACCCCGTTGTTTCTTTTCCACCCTTGCCTTAAGTTAAGAGTGGGGTGGGGGCGCAGCTACATTTTACCCCATAGTCTACCGGTCCTTCAGCATCCTCCGAGTCGGCGAGCTTTCTCTGCGCCGCGTAAGGTGGGCTATCGCCCTTCCTTTTCGTGCGACGTATGCATGATACTATGTGAGCACCGGACCAACCCGACTAAATGTTTACAGGGTTTCCGGGAGCTTCTTGCCTAACCCTGGCGTTTTGCCATATCGGCGTGGGTCGCCCATATCTTTTTCTTTCTTTTTGGGGCTTCCTGACCCTCACAGGTTCTCCTATCCGTCTTGTATGTCCTTACCTACAATCTATTCCCACCTTCACATGCTTGCTGGAGGTTGGCTTGCTAGCGTCTTGTTATTGGCTTTCTAGCTAATACGGCTTGGAGCTAAGGTGAAATTGTTCAATCAGAACTTATACCTTTAAGACTTGAAGAGAGAAGATACCTTCGCCCACCCACCATGCTACGCGAAAGATGAACTTCAATAAGAATAAGTAGAGCCTTTCCTTTAGTAGCCTTTTTATCTGTTTCAGGGCTTTGGCCCCGGGCCACAAGTTGAATTACTTACTAATAATAAGCAATTAGGCCTCCCAGAAAGGAAAGGACATGTACCAGCTGTACGAGAGCCGTGAGCACTTTTTCTTAATGAATATGAGTGGGCCTACCTGTTGCATGCTCGGATTGTTCCCTCTCTTTCTTCTGATTATGCCAACGCTTCAGAATCATATAATTCCTTTCCTGATGCCGAAGCCTTTCTTTCGTCTGCTTCTGCGGAAAAGAATTGAATTTATCCGTACGTACCGGATCAATATACCGCTACCGCCCTTCCCAGGCTTGTCTTACTTTCTTTATTTGGGAAAGAGTTCGAGTTCGGTTGGGTGGCTCCCTTGCTTACAGGTATGGGGTATTCTCAATAGCTTGCTAGCCGGGCTTCCTTTAATCTGGCTAGGAACTCCCTTGCTGAACTTCCTTGCCTGCCTTAAAACATTAAGCTTTCCTTATTCTATCTCCCTTCTTCAAGAAGTTATGACCTTTCTTCTTCTTTAATTCCTGATAATAACAACTATCATTCTTATTAACTCGCATTCTGGCTTGTATTAACTCCCCCACCCAACCACTTACAACATAGGGGGCTCGGAAGAGAGAGCTGTGGATGAGCCGGACGTATCGGTGGATACCGCAAGTAATACCGGATATTTGTGCGGCGGGAAGAAAAAAACAGTATGCATGAGAAGCCGTCCATTCCCGATAATCTACCTATCCGACCTTGCCTTCAGCCTTATTGCAGACACAACTCGATGCAACTATGGCGGCTGACCGAGTGAGGAGAGGTCAGTGATTCCTCGGGTCCCTTGATGCCTCCTCCTGGATCAGGCCGAGCTGCTACTGCTGCTACCATGATGGTACCGGTGACTCCAGTGGTGCTTCCCGAGACGCAGCCTCGGGTAGATGAGGGGGTACGTCGCGTTGCTGATGTTAATGATGCCGTCATAGATGCTGGACCTTATTCCCGCCCGGGGAAGAGACCGAGAGATGATACTGCTGCTCCTGATGATGATGCCTGCAGTGGTCAGGCTAGATAGACCTGCTTTTGACTGCGAACCATTCTTTTTTTGATCCCGGGTATGCCCCGTGTATTTGTAAACTGCTTTTATCCTTTGCACATATATTTCATCTTTCGATTTCAAAAGATGAAGTATCTTCTGTTATGAAATTGTTTCATAGAATGATCAAGACCCAGTTTGATGCCAACATCAAGGTCTTGAGGTCTGACAATGGGGGGAGTATGTTTCTAGGGATCTTCCGTTGTATTTGCAGGAAAAGGGAATTGAGTCACAAACGTCTTGTCCCTATACCCCCCAACAGAACGGAGTTGCTGAGAGGAAGAATCGTCATCTCTTGGAAGTAACCAGGGCCCTTCTCACCGAAATGAAGGTACCAAAGACATATTGCAAGAAGGGCACCCCAACGCTTACGAGAGCCGTAAGCTGAATGACACCGAGCGGCGCTATACCGTTCCGGAGAAGGAGATGACGGCGGTAGTGCATTGTCTAAGGACATGGAGGCACTACCTATTGGGCTCGAGGTTCGTGGTCAAGACGGATAACGTGGCCACAAGTTATTTCCAGACTCAGAAGAAACTAAGTCCCAAGCAGGCACGTTGGCAAGACTTCTTGGCTGAGCTTGATATGGTGCTTGAGTACAGAAGGACGGCTGACGCATTAAGTCGGAAAGCGGAGTTGGCCTCACTAAAGCCTAAAGCTGGAGCTGGAGGAGATGGCTGCTGTAAGCCAACCTAATAGGGGCGCGCGTTAGCGCTTACGCCTTTGAACTTGATCCCGCTTGGTGACTACGCTCTTCCTTATGTTAGCAAGAAAAGAAGGAGTGTTATAGAAGAAGCAGCTAGTTCATCGGCATCTGTTGTCGTTGAATGAATAACCGATGTTATTGCTCTTGTTGACAGTTAGTTCGATTCAGCAGTGACGAAAGGCTATCGTATTCTAATGATCCCGTCTGCTTAACGAAATGCTCTTTCTATGTCGAAAGACCTATAAAGAGAGTAGGCTGTGATGCCATATAGTGAAATTCGAAACAGCATTCTAGCAACTTCGTTTTCATCCAGCGTTCTCACCAACCAGTGAGCCGTCACAGAGTCTCCCGCTAACTCATGCCAAACCCTTATGAAGGTATCCGACTTTTTCCAATTCAGCCTTTGTGACTTCATCAGTCTACCAATAGCAGCATGCCAGTACTTTGCCCTAACTACGAAGCTTGAGTCCTGTCTTCGCCCGTGAACGCGGTCGTCTAACTCGACTTCCGCAGCGAGTCTCATTGCAGCTCTCTCCTGCAGTAGTGATGACGGTTCGCCACACCAGACATCACATCCCCTTGAAGTGAAGACTTCAAGGGGATGCATTTCTGATCCACCTCCTCTGACCAGGTTGCTGACTCTGCTAGCAGGGTCTCTAGTCTTTCAAGCAATCCTTTTTTCAATCGAAGGAGCCGAGCTCAGCTTGCTTCTCACCCTAGAAAAATCCTCTTATTAGAGTTCCGTTTTCAGTCTTTCCAGGCTAGTTTCCCTCTTAGGGAGTAAGCTCCTATCGAAGAGAATTTCTTATTCTCAGGGCGTAGGAAACCTCTTTGATAACGATAGGACGTGAGCGCAGAACCTCTTTCATCCCTTTCCCTTGTTATGTATTCAGATAGGTTCAGGTATGACAAGTCAATTCAATAGGCCCAGGACAGGAACTAATAGAACTCAATCAAAGAGGGCAATCAAAAAAGTCCTCTTAAGCGCATGGTCCTCTTGATTCAATCTCAAAGGTCTTCGCTCCTCTCTCCGACAGAAGAAAGTCTCGGAAACTCCTCTTAGGCGCACTCTTCTATGGATTAGGCAGAATCAGTCGAAGTTAAAATCGAAGGCGGTAGAAGTGTGAAAGGGAAGTCTTTGACTGTCTCTTCTTTCCTGCCCAAGGTTCAGTGTTCTAGTGGAGAAGATCAATCAATTCCTAGTCATCCGTGGGGAAGATCCATTCATTCCTTTGTTCAGGGAAGATCCTTTCCTAGGATTAGAAAGCACCAGTCTAGTGGGAAGGGAATGGTCTTATCTGGCTTTAGACTCCTCTCAACGACACAAGGGACAAGGTTATGAAAGAGTTTGCCTAAGAAGCTGAAGGGCCCATGCCGCAGCACAGCGCTAAAAGCCTTTCGACTCACCACCCATGGGATGGCTGGCTTCACTTTAAAGCAGGAACAGAACGTCAGTTGACAACCTTAAGCTTCTACTACTACAACAATAGACCTATCCTTCCTACTTAACGGCAGCTAAAGAGTGTGACACTCGAATCCAATCATATAAGGAGTCAATACCCTTCTTCGCTTCACTGAACAATCCCGGGACAGGCGTAGTGCATCCTTTAAAGAAGAATCAGCCGAAGAATCAACTACGAGACTGTGGCTTTGATGCCGGACTCCCCATTCCCTTAGAGAGGGACTCTTCTATTCATCTCTAATGTTCTGGCTAATCCCCTCTCTTAGTCATAGGGGGACTTCTTCTCGCTCATCAAGAAATCTCCTATAGTTGGAAGTGGCAGGTGTATCTCCAACTCTTTCTTTTCCCGCTAGCGCTACTGTTGCTTTTGTGCCAGCTGTCTTTCTTTCCCCTGTCCTGGGACTTTCTCGCTCTGGTTTCATGTCCCCCATTCAATGCTTTCAGTTTGGTTGTTGAAGAAAGTCAAAGTTATCCAGTCTTTCCTTTGCTTTGGCGGAGTAGAGTCCTATTAATCTATCAATAGAAGGTTAGAAGAACTACAGAATGTTATCCTGTGCTTTCCTTTTTGGCTTTAGGCTCCTGTTATCCCGTACTCAATTCCCTTAATGATGGTCGGGACTCTTCACTCTTTCTCTCCTCTCCAACCAGTCGAAAGGACGATTTGCCTTTTCTCTGTTTGCTTTGGCTAGATATGTCCTTTCAAGGGCAGCTCTTTCCTTTCCCTTCCTGACCTTGGGACTGGCTAGCGCCTTTTATGAACTCTGATCCCTAATCTCTCAATCTCGTATATCATCTTTTCTTTCTTTCTTCTAGCTCTAGCTTTTTCAAATCCCTATCGTCCAATAACGTAGATAAGGTCACAGCTCGTGCATCTTCTTATTACTACTAGTCTCCTCCTTGCCATCTTTGTCGCTGCTTTCCTCTTGTTTTTGTTACTCTGATCCCGATGTTGTGAGAGTGGCTTTTGCCTAAGCAAAAAGTACACTATAGAGATAGGGGCAGGCCCACTTCGATTTGCCTAGGGGTGTAGATTCATCACCCATCCCTAGCTGCTTTAAGAGATTACTAGCTATCGGCTCAAAGAAATTAGATAGAATAGTAGGATTCGCCTGCCCTTTTGTACTTTCTCTTCAACCACTTTAGCTGCTTCTGAATTCATTTATTAGCCTTAGGTCCCAACCAACAAGCAACTCCTGAGCGCACTGGCGCGAAAGCCGTTGTGAACAAGCAACTCCTGAGCAGCACTACCGCGAAAGCCGTTACGCGTTAGCGCATACGTTTTCTTGGTGCTTCTGATCTTTTCTTTTCACTTGCAGATACTTCGCTTGGGGAACAGACAGACTTCTGATTACTTGAATCTCGGGGTAAACTAACTCTTACTTCACTCCAATTGAATTGACTTCCTTCAGTCACTTCCTTGCTTGCTCTTTTCTTCTACTTGCTTGCCCGCGCTTGCTTGCCTCTTCATGGTCGCCTACACGCTCAAACCTGCTCCTTTCTAGTCTAGTCTAGTCTAGAATCAACACCAAACAAAGCTTCACCTTAACTACGTACAAGATACCTGTGAAAGCCCTGACCGTGGTGGACGCATGCACTCGCAACACAAAAGTCAAGCGAAAGATGCCCCTCCATATGATGGCTTCCTATTCCTATACCGTACACTAGCAGCATACAGAGCCGGTTCCCCGATACAACATTGAATCTGATATACTTTTTAGAAAAAGGATTACAATCAGGCTATTCCTGTCGTAAAAGCCAATCAAAAAAGAAGAAGTTTTACTCAAGAAAAGCTGCCAAGTAGGAGAAGCTGCCAAGGAAGGAACCCAAGCTAACGCTACTCTCCGCAAACTAGCTGCAGTTGAAGGCGCTTCGACTTGAGAGGAAGAAGGAAGCGACAAGTTCCTCGGATAGGCACGGCACCACCCATGAGGGGTCCGAAACGACGCTTTCTCCGGGCAGAGGTCTAGCTCAATTTTCTTAGCAATGCCGATACTGCATATCGCGCATGCCATTGATTCTGATAAACATCACAGAAAACTTAAAACTTCTGACGGTCAGAGCCCCTTTCTAATAAAGAAGAGACGAAACTTTCCCCATTTACAGGGGATTGACTAACCCCACGGATATGTTGTCACATTTAGCTCAGCCTGTTATAGCGAGCAAGCAAAGCCTACTTCTACTTTGTTGGAGAGAAATCCTGCCCCTAATGCTATTTGATCAGCGGATCATAAATGAGCCCAGCTTCGCTAAACTCGCACCGACTGCGGGTAGCTCTTCACGAAAGATTGTTGGCATGCCTCCCATAAGAAGGCTGATAAGGAAACCTATGAGACCGCGTTGTTCTAATGTTTTTCCTAAAGAGCAATCGATTACTATACTAGTGCATGCAAACAGAAATCTTAGAGCACCTTGATCCTATTGAAAAGAAAGGGCTTCCCTATCAGCACAAAGAATAAATTCAATAAGAGAGGATTGGATTTCATCAAGAAAAGACAAAAACCGCATTGAGTGGGGCCTGCCCTAAAATTGCCCTTACAGAGCTTCTCTATCAAGAGCTGCTAGTTGGTGGTTGAGGAGTAATAGGTTCCGCATAAGCTACATTTCGTGGGGGAGGCACCTATCCAGTACTTCCGAACTCGTCTTTCATCTACAGACATTGGGTCGCTAAAGCCAATAGTTCGGTGTCCGGGCAACAGCCACTCATCTTTGGTTGCAGCTTCGGCTGAAGCCTATGCTTTCAGTTCAGTTCCATTCCTTGGTTCTCCGGTTGATTGCCCAGCCCGCGTCACACCTTAAAAAGCTTTGGAACGGCATTCACTTACTTCTCACGGACATTGGACCTTCTTCAAACTGGCCTTTGAACTTTAGCAAAGAGTCTATTGGATAGAACGGGGAGATTGAACCCTGCTTTAGTAAAGGAAAGAGGAAGGGTGTTCTCCTTAACTTAATACAGCTTTCATAGCCCTCGGCTAGCATAAGTGGCAAAGCAAGGTTATCAGCTAAGGTGAAAATGATACGACTAATAACCATTAATCGCCTTCGGATGTTTACGCTTACTGGTCGTTCCTAAAGAGCTAAGACTTAACTATTAATACAGCTCTTTAACCTCCTAGCTTGGAGAGAGAAATGATTTTATCGCGCTCCACATCTCGTGGTATTTTTGTTCCCAGCCTGGACTTTAGTTCATCGAGGAAAGGATAATTTACTACGAGAGTGCAGAGATTTGCTCCTCAATAAGTATCGGGGTACAGAAAGAGTACATTGACACATATTGCTTCGTCGCTTGAGCTTGACGAATGGCTTTCTACGACGTTAGTGAGAGCAGAGTCCAAACCAAAAAGAATTAAGCCATTATAATTAAATTAGAGTATGATAATGAATTCATTGGTGGCAAAGCTTTAAGCCTGCAGACGGATATCCGTCGGGACCCGAGGATACCAGCGATGATGAGGTTCCCATGATGATGACATGCAACGTCATATCCGTCCGATATGACTGAACATCTAAAGAGCTCATCGTTGAGCTAGACCGGAAAGATGAAGGCCGAGCTAAGGTCGCAATAGCCCGAGACGGGGGGCTAAGAATGAGGTAAAGGTCTCTGTCGATTTATATATATAGACGGCCGTGGACCCATAAATAGGCCGGCATTCAAAGCAGGAGAAAGGCGGGTTCGATTACAAGTTTTAGTTAGATGGGCCGGATGCGCAGCATGCTCAGGCCCTTGCTAATTACCAGCTACCATACGCAGAATGGGTTGATAGTGAATGGTATCCGGACAGCTCATCCCCAACTTCTGCATGTACGCCGGAAAGGGGTGCCCCCTTAGCATCTGATATATTTTACGGCCCGTTGTGGAAACTTGGCGACCAATCAAGCCTTGCTTCTAAAGCAGTCTCCTCTGTCTCTGAAAGGAAATGCGCTTGAATGGTATATGGCAATTCTTCCCCGCTCCGTGGCCGATTGGGACACGATGGCTACGAAATTCTTCTGGGCGTACTACCGCACTACCGGGATCCGACGCCGCTTCTTGTCTTGGGAAAGATGCCTCGAAATTGAAAGGCCAAGCGCGAAGAAACTCGTTCCATGGTAGGACCGGTGGATGAAGCCATCGTATACTCCTAGACTAAAATCCTAACGGAGACCAGCGCCCTATAAGCCCGCCATATGCTTGCTGGGGAGGTATACGAAAACCCCTTTCCGATAAGGGTACTTGTTACCCAGCTTAAAAAAAGTTATAGGCTTAGTGTCAATACCTGTCCATTTCCTGTTGTGGGCTGGGTTGTCAGGAAGTGATGGTGGTAGAAGGAATCGGAACTTCTTTTGTCTGCCCTAGGGGAACATCTGTTGACTTATCGACCAGAAATTGCTATTAGTTAGTCCTCAGCTCTCTTTCATAAGACTCGTGTAGTCCACCCCAAAAAGAGCTCCATAGCAGGAAGTGACTTATTTTGAAGCGATAAGCAGATTGATTGATTGCTCGAAAGAGCCGTACCTAGCTAAGGGAAGAAGCTATCCATATTCGCCGGACAGAGAAGACAGGGCTATTGCAGTGGTAGCTATGGAGATTCCTCCTACCACCGAAACCCAGACGCCAAGAGGATGTATCCTATCCTCTATCCTAAGCGCGATGGACGAGTACCCGCTCAAGCTCGAGTGAAAGTTCAACAAATCCGAGATAGGACTATTAGTAGGGCGAAGGAGGTCCTCGGTCAGTATTCATCCCGTGGTATACGCTTGTGCACCTGCGCCGGTCTTGCTTCGTCAGCTCGTTCTTCTTGTTTTCGTTTGGGCTGCCTTTCTTGTTTGGACTCTACCTCACCAAGTTTGATTTGATGTGTGGTGCACGGATCGGCCTTGTTGCTCCTTGGTCAGCGAAGGGGGAATGCGGAATCTATAGACGCGCTGGCTTCGGTTGCTCAATGAACCAGCTTGGAAGCAGCATTTGGTCCTTAAGCGAAAGAATCTTTTTTTGCTCCGAAATGCCTATCCACTGATTATTCCTCGCGAATGGAACGATCGATCGAGCGATGTAATGACTGACCGACTTCTCTAGGGGCGAGGTCACTGCCCCTTATGTCGGGAAGTGAATCTGAGTAGGCGGCTAAATCAGCACATATTTCCCAAACTACCGTAGATGAGGCAAGTCTAACTTCCCTTAAATGAATCCAGTTCAAGCTGTGATAAGAGGACGTTTCCGTACCCCCTTACCTTACTCAAGAAAGAAAGTCATGCTGATCAGTAGTAGTGTCTAAGAGGAAGGGTTGGCCCTTTGAGCTACCTATTTAAAGTGATAAAATTATAAACTTAGCTTCTCACGTTGCCATAGATTCTCCATTTCATAGGAAGAAAGAAATCGGCTTTGCCCAAGTTGTAATGACTGAGCTTGCTCCCTGTCGATGAAGAATGTTTCGAAAGCAGCCTAAAAGCCTTGCTGGGTTAGCTTCGCTTTCCTTGACTTTAGAGAGGAATGGTTTCCGATGAACTACTCCCTTTACCTGTTGATGAATCATGCTTCGAACACCTAGACCAGCTGCCGCTTAGTCACGTCTGCGCTTAGATAGCGATGTGAACCCGCCTTCCTTAATCAATAGATAGGTTTGTACTACTACCAGTCAAAACAGAAACTTCTGAAAAGCATATAGCGTATAAAGAGACCTCTTACTATAATTGAGAATACGGTGGGCCTCTGCCAAAGAATTTCATAGAATGACGAGGTGAAGAAAGGTGATCTTAACAATTGGAAGTGAGCCTAAACTGATCTGAGGTTGTATACCTGAACGAAGCTTCCTAGTTTAGTTTTCATCGAGATTGGGTTGGTGTTCAGTGTACTTAGTACAAGATCGAAAAGAATGCGCCAAAAAGAATGCGCCAATAAGAAAGCCCCGCTCCCTAAGGGGCCCCTCTCTGATAAGGAAGTAAACGAAAGAATCTCAATCTATCATGCCTCAACTGGATAAATTCACTTATTTCACACCATTTTTCTGGTTCTGCCTTTTTCTCTTTACAGTCTATATAGGCAAAAAATTCGTTCTTCCTTTTCATCTTCAGGAAAAACTCTATTTGTTATATCTAACAAATAGTCGTTTTCGACAGATCGTTTTCTTCTTCAAGTTTTGTTTCTTTTTTTTC